TATACGTTATTATTATACGTTATAAGGAAAGGAAGACAAACTCGTGTTTAGTAAAAAATAAAAGAAAATCCTTTTATTATAAGTTAGAAGGAACTTGCTATGAAAAAATAAAAAGAATTGAAATCTACACATTGATTTTTTTTGAACCGTATGCGTCAAAAGGCGCCTGTACGGTTCCGAAGGGATACAATTTTACCCTAATCAACCGACTTTATCGAGAACGATTACTTTTTTTAGGTCAAGAGGTTGATAGCGAGATCTCAAATCAACTTATTGGTCTTATGATATATCTCAGTATCGAGGATGATACCCAAGATCTGTATTTGTTTATAAACTCTCCTGGCGGATGGGTAATACCGGGGGTGGCTCTTTATGATACTATGCAATTTGTGCAACCAGATGTACATACAATATGCATGGGAGCAGCCGCTTCAATGGGATCTTTTATCCTGGTCGGAGGAGAGATTACCAAACGTCTAGCATTCCCTCACGCTTGGCGCCAATGAGGCTTTTATTTGAGAGAAAAAAGAAGACTATGCCTTCGCCATATGAAATATGAATATTAAGTAATAATAGCATGGCACTTTGAATTCGATATAAGGAATTTTGTTTTCAAAACATTAGATTATGTATCGAGAGAGTAATATGAGAAAAAGGTATTTCCTATTTTATTATCGGAAGTCCAGTTCAGCGTCACAAACTTTTTTTCACACCAGGGGTCTCTTAACTTATAGAGCGAAAAAAAAATAAGATTCTTTTTTCCTTAGTTTATTTGATCAAATAAAAAAGCAACTTTGGGATTGCTGAATGACAGACAAATCACAGACAAAAAAATATAATAAATATATAAAGCAACGGAGCCATCATAGTATTTTTGAATTCCTCCGAAAGGAAGGGTGGTAAGTTGATCATTTACCGACCGGGGTCTGATCGATCCTATTTTTTTATTTCTTTGATGAAAGGTAAGGGTCAATTTTATTGTAAAGCCGTATGCAATGCATAATGCCCGTACGGTTGTTCAATTCTATCTTTTTTTCTTGTTATTCTTTTATGTTTCTTTTATCTTCCCCTCATCATGCGAAATAGAGAAACCTTTTATTATCTTATATCATCAGGGTAATGATCCATCAACCTGCTGGTTCTTTTTCTGAAGTAGCAACGGGAGAATTCATCCTGGAAGTGGGAGAACTGCTGAAACTGCGTGAAACCCTGACAAGGGTTTATGTACAAAGAACGGGCAAACCCATATGGGTTGTATCCGAAGACATGGAAAGAGATATTTTTATGTCAGCAACAGAGGCCCAAGCTTATGGGATTGTTGATCTTGTAGCGGTTGAATGACAATAGCCTGTATTTCGCGTCAATTCGTGATTTGAAGTTAACCCTGCCGAGTTTAATATTCTTTAATATTCTATGACTTTTATTTACTCTTCTATTGAATCTATTGAATAAAAGTAATTCAAAATCATCCGGTTAGGATCGATCTAAACCAGCCCATTATGTATATGATTCAACATGCCAACGATTAAACAACTTATTAGAAATACAAGACAGCCAATTAGAAATGTCACAAAATCCCCCGCGCTTCGGGGATGCCCTCAGCGTCGAGGAACATGTACTAGGGTGTATGTGCGACTCGTTCAGATCATGAACTAGAACAAAGGAAAGAGAACAATGTTCGAATATCAATGATCAAATAGGATAGAAGGGAAAAACGAACTACATTTCCTATCTAAAAATAAGAAAATGAATCAGATCCCTTTTATTGTGTATGAAATTTATGGTTTCTATTGGTGTAAATCCACTCACCTCAATTCAAGATGAGAAGCAGTTCTCCATTGGTAGCAAATGGCTATCCATTAAGCGGAGGAAATCTTAGTTAACATAGACGCCTCTTGTAAGAACGGACTAACAGGGTCAGCTACCCAGCCAACCTTCATAATTAAATACCGTTACTGTATAGGTAGAGCTCGTTGTGAAAGACCTATTACTGAATAATTCATGGGTAGAGCCGACGAATGTGAACTATACAAGTTAGCAATAACATTGATTAAATGAAGTAAAGGCTCCGGTGTATAGAGAAGACCTCACCGTTTAAGAAGTAACCATAGAAACGATGGAATCCACTATTTCTTTATCAGTGGTATTTTTTTAATACCTAGTATATATAGTACAATTTCGTATTTCGAGGTGAAATGCCTAGAAAAAATAAAAAATAGTGATTGGGAAGGTTATAGTAGCCAAAGCCATTGGAATTTTTAGTTTATACATTGGAAAAATCCGTTTTGTTATTAATATACTAGGAAAGGGGCAAAAGAATAACTAAAAGAAAGGAAATCTATTAGTTATTCGTTAAAGTTTCATTTATTCAATGACCAGAATTAGACGGGGATATATCGCTCGGAGACGTAGAACAAAAATTCGTTTATTTGCATCAAGCTTTCGGGGGGCTCATTCAAGACTTACTCGAACTATTACTCAACAAAAAATAAGAGCTTTGGTTTCGGCTCATCGGGATAGGGATAAGCAAAAAATCAATTTTCGTCGTTTGTGGATCACTCGAATAAATGCAGCAATTCGTGAAAGGGGGGTATGCTATAGTTATAGTAGATTAATAAATGATCTGTACAAGAGACAGTTGCTTCTTAATCGTAAAATACTTGCACAAATAGCTATATCAAATAGGAATTGTCTTTATATGATTTCCAATGAGATCATAAAAGAAGTAAGTTGAAAGGAATCCACCGGTTAAAGGGAGTTGCCCGGAGAATGAACTCCGGGAGGGTCGAATAAAAATAAAATAAAAATGAATAGAATATGATAAAATATATATGAGAAAGTAGTAAAAATAAATATGAATCAACACGTTCAATAAAAAAATTTATTCTTGCCAAATTCTTTTTTTTTTCTTACGACACGAGAATTCAATCCGGATTCTTGGATTTTTCCAACAAAATATCAATCCGCATTTGAGTTCGGATGGGGATTTGAATTCAAGTGAAGAAAGAGTAAACCTATCTTTTTCTGGCTCTAAGACTAGGAGTTCTAGTGGTCGACTCGGTTCTTTCAAATTGTTTCTCATTATTAAGAAAAGGTAACAAAGATAAAATACGAGCTTGCTTTATAGCAATAGTAATTAATCGTTGTTGTTTCAAGGTCAATCTATTCACTCGTCTAGATAATATTTTTCCCTGTTCACTAATAAATCGACTAATTAAACTCATGTTTTTATAATCAATTCGATCCCCCGATTGGATCGGGGGCAAACGCCTACGAAAAGATCGCTTGGATTTAAGAAAAGTTCGCTTGGATTTATCCATGGTTTGGTTAGTTTATTTCTTATCCCTAAAATCCTATTTCAGCCGTATCGCTAATTAGAATAAATAAATAGGATTTGGTTTGTTTATAATTATCTTTAACTATGTTAAATATTATGTTAATATATATATATAATGTCATTTTTTCCCTTTCCTTGTAAGCTAAGGGCGCGAAGGTGCTCGGTTCGATCTATTTCTTTATCTCCCCGTGAATCGTATGCTTGTAACAATATGGACAGAATTTTAGCAACTCCAATCGATTAGGCGTATTGTGCCGGTTCTTTTGAGTAATATATCTGGAAATGCCCGTTGATTCCTTATTAACACCGTTTCGAACACAAGCGGTACATTCCAAAAGAACCGGTATTCGCACATCTTTACCCTTGGCCATGAACCTCCTTTGGATTTTTCATTTACTCAACTCTTCCTCTTTCAATCCGAAACTAAAAAGAAGAAAGGAAGGAAAAAACAAAATAGAATTTGTAACTTGCTATCCTCTTATGCAAGATTTCACTACAATCAATTCAATATCAATATAGGAAATAAGATAGAAAGATTTCTAAACTATATTTCAAATCACAGTACAGTATTTCATATAAGTATCTTGTATAATACTCTTTCCCTAGAACCACAGTTTGTATTCGACTTCCATAGAAATTTCATATTAATTTAATTCCAAGCGGAACCCGAGTCTAGCAGCTGTTGAATGCACTTTTATTCTTTCTCTTTCCTCCCTTATTCTAAAAAGGGAAAAAAGAGAAAAAGGGGGGATGCTATTTAATTGTATCTCTAATCTTCTTTATTCCTTCCCACGCCAATAACTAGAATGAAAAAAAAGGGAACGTCAACGCATCCGGGAAAAAACGATTAATCTCTATCAATAAACCTGCCAAAGAACCGAACCATAGAGTACTTAGTACCGGTGCCACGGAAAGATATGTTTTTAGATCTCGCATTGAAAAACCTCCTTCATTTTATTGTAATACATAAGACATATTGAAATGTACAATCATCCAGTAAATAAGATTAACTTTTTTTTGTTAAATACAGAAAAAAAACGTCCTTTTATTTCCCAATATTCCCCCAAAAGACTCATTTATTTTTCCTAGGGGTTCCATTCCATATTTCATATAGATAGAAGTATTTTACTATTATTATATGTTAAATGAGACCAAAAAATATGTTAAATGAGACCAAAAAGCCGAAATGGACATAAAAATTCTATATTTTAATAGAGGAGATAACGATGTGGAAAACAAGACAGGAATTCTCTACAATGACACTGTAGACCAATGGAAGGGATGTAGCGCAGCTTGGTAGCGCGTTTGTTTTGGGTACAAAATGTCACGGGTTCAAATCCTGTCATCCCTACTTATTACTGCTCCTTTGAGCAGTAACGAGGGATTTTTTGAGATCAATTCGCGTTGGACATATCATATAGAATCTTTCATTCTTACGATATTGTATAGTGTATGCATACAAGATGGATTGGGGCCAATTACAGTCTTATCTTTTATGATAAGAAAGCGCTCTTAGTTCAGTTCGGTAGAACGTGGGTCTCCAAAACCCGATGTCGTAGGTTCAAATCCTACAGAGCGTGATTCGTATCTTCTTCGATCGAATTCGACTGAAACACTAACTGGAACAGCAATCTTAATTTGACCTCCTGGATATTAAAGAAAG